GTCCTTGTAGCTTAAACTAAAGCATGGCCCTGAAAAGGCCAATATGAAGTCAACCTATTCCAAAGACACAAAGTTTAGTCCTAACTTTACTATTAATTCTAACTAGACTTACACATGCAAGTCTCAGCCCTCCAGTGACAACACCCTACCTAAAGGAGCCGATATCAGGCACAACATGTTAGCCCACTACATCTAGCCCAGCCACACCCCCAAGGGCCCGCAGCAGCGATTAACCTTAATAATAAGCGCAAGCTTGACTTAGTTATAGTTAAAAGAGTTGGTAAATCTTGTGCCAGCCACCGCGGTTAAACAAGAAACTCTAATTAATAGATTCGGCACAAAGTGTGATCAAGAAACTAATCAACCTTTATAGAGCTAAAAATTTACCCAGCCGTAATACGCCTTAGTAATATAACACACACAACATCGAAAGTGGCTCTAACACCAACGATCATCCCCACATCACGATCGCTAAGACACAAACTGGGATTAGATACCCCACTATGCCTAGCCACAAAACTTGATCAATCTACATCTGCCAGAGTACTACGAGCACTAGCTTAAAACTCAAAGGACTTGGCGGTGCCCCAAACCCACCCAGAGGAGCCTGTTCTATAATCGATACCCCACGTTTTACCTCACCACCCTTCGTAATCAGCCTATATACCACCGTCGCCAGCCAACTTCCTGAAAACCCTATAGTTAGCTAAACTGTAAATCACAAACACGTCAGGTCAAGGTGTAGCACACAGGGTGGAAAGAAATGGGCTACATTTTCTCCAATAAGAATCCACGAATAATGCAATGAAAAATAATTTGAAGGCGGATTTGGCAGTAAGAGGTGACCATTATGCCCCTCTTAATTTGGCTCTGAGGCGCGCACACACCGCCCGTCACCACCTCTCATCAATGACTAAACCACCATAAATAATAAATAAACAAACCCTAGATGAGGAAAGTCGTAACATGGTAAGCGCACTGGAAAGTGCTCTTGGATTAACCAGAATGTAGTATACACAAAACACTTCACTTACATTGAAAAAACATCTACAACCAGATCATTCTGACGATAATGCTAGCCAAACTTTTAAATTAAAAACAACAAGTTACACCTAAACAAACTAAAACATTTATCATCCTAGTATAGGCGATAGAACAGACACATAGCGCAATAGACTAAGTACCGCAAGGGAACACTGAAAAAGAAATTAAACAACTCATAAAAGTAATAAAAAGCAGGAATTAAGCCCCATACCTTTTGCATCATGATTTAACTAGTCCTAACCAGGCAAAAAGACTTTTAGCCCGACCCCCCGAAACCAGACGAGCTATTTTAAAGCAGCCTATCACAGGGCCTACCCATCTCTGTTGCAAAAGAGTGGGGAGACTTTAAAATAGAGGTGACATGCCAACCAAGCCTGGCGATAGCTGGTTGCTCAATAAACGAGTCTAAGCTCCGCTGCAACTCTTACTAACATAACACCACATTCAACTAAAACTTGACAGCCACTCATAAGAGGTACAACTCTTATGAGACAGGATACAACCTAAAACAATAGGTAATGATTATACTACACAAGGAGTACTACCCACAGTAGGCCTAATAGCAGCCACCTATTTTAACCGCGTCATAGCTTAAGCACAAATCCATCCAACAAATCAAAACCACCTATCAGATCCTATAATACCTAATGAGCCACCCTATAAACCTATAGTCCAATTAATGTTAAAACTAGTAATAAGAAAGCACGACTTCCTCTATGCACCAGTGTAACTCAGACCGGACAAACCACTGACAATTACCGACCTATTGGCCAAACTAATTCTCAACAAGAAATTTGCCTCACACCACCGTTAACCCTACACAGGAGCGCAATCAGAGAGACCATAAGACAAAGAAGGAACTAGGCAAACCACTTAAAGCTTCGCCTGTTTACCAAAAACATCGCCTCTAGCAACACACATATTAGAGGTACTGCCTGCCCAGTGATATTTATTCAACGGCCACGGTACTTTGACCGTGCAAAGGTAGCATAATCACTTGTTTTTTAAATAAAGACTTGTATGAAAGGCAACACGAAAGCTTGACTGTCTCCTTTGTCTAATCTACGAAACTGATCTTCCTGTAAAAAAGCAGGAATAATACCGTAAGACGAGAAGACCCTATGGAGCTTAAGACAAAACATAATCTGCACCATTAGCACGAATTTATCCACGTCTTCAGTTGGGGCGACTACGGAGCACACAAACCCTCCGCGAACCATTTGCCAATGTTACAAACTAACGCACTAAGACACTAAACAATTGACCCAATATTATTGATCAACGAACCAAGCTACCCTAGGGATAACAGCGCAATCTTCTTTTAGAGTCCATATCAACAAGAAGGTTTACGACCTCGATGTTGGATCAGGGTATCCAGACAATGTAGCCGTTGTCATAGGTTTGTTTGTTCAACAATTAAAACCCTACGTGATCTGAGTTCAGACCGGAGTAATCCAGGTCAGTTTCTACCTACACATTATCTTCTCCTAGTACGAAAGGACCGGATGAAGTAGGGCCAATATGTCTACACACGCCCTTACAGCAACTATGAATACAACTCAATTGCTAATACACCACACCACCCCCAGACAAGGGGAATTCTTGGGTGGCAGAGCCTGGTAAATGTAAAAGACTTAAACCCTTTAATCAGAGGTTCAACTCCTCTCTCAAGTCATGCACCTAATTACTATTACAAACTCACTAATACTAGTAATCCCTATCTTACTTGCAGTTGCTTTTCTAACACTTGCAGAACGAAAGGTACTAAGCTATATACAACTACGAAAAGGTCCAAACATCGTAGGCCCCATTGGCCTCCTTCAACCCGTCGCAGACGGCATAAAACTGTTCATTAAAGAACCCCTTCGCCCCCTAACCTCCTCTCAAATAATCTTCCTTACCACCCCTCTACTTGCCTTAGCACTAGCCCTAACACTATGAACCCCAATACCAATACCACTCCCCATCCTAGACCTAAACCTAGGAGTCCTATTCTTAATAGCCCTCTCAAGCCTAGCAGTCTACTCCATCTTAGGATCAGGTTGAGCCTCCAACTCAAAATATGCATTATTCGGGGCCCTCCGGTCCGTTGCACAAACCATTTCTTACGAAGTTACACTCGGACTAATCTTATTATCGGCCATCTTATTATCAGGGACATTCACATTACATAACTTTATCTCCACCCAACAAAACATCTGACTAATCTGCCCAACTTGACCCATAGCAACAATATGATACATCTCTACTCTAGCAGAAACTAACCGATCTCCATTTGACCTCACAGAGGGGGAATCAGAATTAGTCTCAGGTTTTAATGTAGAATATGCTGGAGGACCTTTTGCATTATTTTTCCTAGCAGAATATTCTAATATCCTAATAATAAATACCCTCTCCATTGTCATTTTTATAGCCCCCCAAACCCAGCCTCCTTACACAGAAATTACAACCTGTGATATAATTATTAAAACTATACTATTATCCTCTCTATTTTTATGAATTCGCGCTTCATACCCACGATTCCGCTATGACCAACTTATACACCTAGTCTGAAAAAACTTCCTCCCACTAGTGCTTGCCCTAACCCTTCTCTACATTGCCCTTCCCATTGCTGCAGCTGGCCTACCCCCACAAATATAAGACATGTGCCCGAAAACTAAGGGTTACTTTGATAGAGTAAATCATAAGAGCTTAACCTCTTCATGTCTTAGAAAAACAGGACTTGAACCTATCCTAAAGGGATCAAAACCCTCTGTGCTCCATACACCACCTTCTAGTAAAGTCAGCTAACCAAGCTTTTGGGCCCATACCCCAAACATGTCGATGAAACTTCTCCCTTTACTAATGAACCCTTATCCACTAACAATTATATTAATAAGCATAATCTTAGGTACAACACTCACTCTTGCCAGTAACCATTGACTCATAGCATGAATAGGTTTAGAAATTAATACCCTTTCAATCATCCCACTATTAATCCACCAGCATCACCCACGCGCAACAGAAGCCACAATAAAATATTTTCTTACTCAAGCCGCAGCATCTGCGCTCATTCTATTTGCCACACTAATAAACGCCTGATCTACAGGTGAATGAGAAATTAAATCCATATTATCCACCTCATCAAGTATAATCACAATTGCCCTTATAATAAAACTCGGACTCGCCCCTGTACACTTTTGACTACCAGAAGTGCTACAAGGAATTGACATAACAACCGGCTTAATCCTTTCCACATGACAAAAAATTGCCCCAATAGCACTAATCATTATACTAAGTGCTTCACTAAATCCTTATCTTCTCATACTAGTAGGCCTCCTATCCACCTTAACAGGCGGCTGAGCCGGAATCAATCAAACTCAAGTACGGAAGATCATAGCCTATTCATCAATCGCCCACCTAGGATGAATAATGACCATCCTACCAATATCCCCCCCCCTCACCAAACTAAACTTTATTATTTATTTAACGATAACAACAACAATATTCCTTAATCTCAAAACCATTAACACAACTAAAATCAACGCAATAACAATCTCCTGGGCAAAAGCACCAACATTAATTACCATTATATTAATTATTCTACTGTCACTAGGCGGCCTCCCTCCTACATCTGGATTTATACCAAAATGACTAATTCTCCACGAATTAACTAAACAAAACATAACAACAATCGCAACAATAATAGCCATCTCAGCCCTACTCAGCCTTTTCTTCTACTTACGACTATGCTATTCACTCACCTTAACACAATCTCCAAACAATACAAACTCAACACTAACATGACGCCATAAAACCAACAAACTGACCATAATGATATCCATCACCATAATCCTTTCTACACTACTTCTACCACTAACCCCAACCATAATCACATTTTAGGAATTTAGGATAATTTAAACCAAAAGCCTTCAAAGCTTTAAATAAAGGCTAATACCTCTAATTCCTGTTAGGGCCTGCAAGAAACTACCTCACATCTTCTGAATGCAACTCAAACACTTTAATTAAGCTAAAGCCCTCCTAGGCTGGTGGGCTTTTATCCTACGACCTTTTAATTAACAACTAAACGCTCAATCCAGAGAACTTCAGCCTACTTCTCCCGCCGTATCTAAAAAGGCGGGAGAAAGCCCCGGAAAATTCCTTCATCTCTTTAAGACTTGCAATCTTATGTGCTCTACACCACGGGACTGGTAACAAAAGGACTTAAACCCTTGTTTTCGGAACTACACTCCGCCGCTTAACCCTCAGCCATTTTACCTATGGCACTCACTCGTTGATTATTCTCAACTAACCACAAAGACATTGGCACCCTCTATCTCGTATTTGGTGCCTGATCCGGAATAGTAGGCACCGCCCTAAGTCTACTCATCCGCGCAGAATTAAGCCAACCTGGAGCCCTCTTAGGGGACGATCAAATTTACAACGTCATTGTAACCGCACATGCATTCATCATAATCTTTTTCATAGTTATGCCTATTATAATCGGCGGGTTCGGTAATTGATTAGTACCACTAATAATTGGCGCCCCTGATATAGCATTTCCCCGTATGAACAACATAAGCTTTTGACTACTTCCCCCATCCCTCCTACTCCTCTTGGCCTCTTCTGGTGTTGAAGCAGGCGCTGGTACGGGTTGAACAGTATACCCCCCATTGGCTGGAAATCTAGCTCATGCGGGCGCATCAGTAGACCTAACTATTTTCTCCCTCCATTTAGCTGGAGTCTCCTCAATTCTCGGCGCTATTAACTTTATCACCACTATTATTAATATAAAACCCCCTGTAATATCCCAATATCAAACACCATTATTTGTTTGATCAGTCCTAATTACTGCTGTGCTGCTTCTATTATCCCTCCCCGTACTAGCCGCCGGCATTACCATGCTCTTAACTGACCGAAACCTTAACACTACCTTCTTCGACCCTGCTGGAGGGGGAGACCCAATCCTATACCAACACTTATTTTGATTCTTTGGCCATCCAGAAGTGTACATCCTAATCCTTCCAGGATTCGGCATGATCTCTCACATTGTTACTTACTACTCTAGTAAAAAAGAACCTTTTGGTTACATAGGTATAGTCTGAGCAATAATATCCATCGGCTTACTCGGCTTTATTGTCTGAGCCCATCACATATTTACAGTAGGCCTAAATACAGACACACGCGCATACTTTACTTCCGCAACAATAATCATCGCCATTCCAACCGGTGTAAAAGTATTTAGCTGACTAGCAACACTGCATGGAGGGATCATTAAATGAGATGCAGCCATATTATGAGCTCTTGGTTTTATTTTTTTATTTACAGTAGGGGGACTAACAGGGATTGTCTTGGCCAACTCCTCATTAGACATCGTACTGCATGACACCTATTATGTAGTTGCCCACTTCCATTATGTTTTATCAATAGGCGCAGTATTCGCCATTATAGGTGGATTTATCCACTGGTTCCCACTATTTTCAGGATATACACTGCACGCAACATGAACAAAAATCCACTTTGGAGTAATATTTGCGGGCGTTAACATAACATTTTTCCCACAACACTTCCTAGGCCTCGCAGGTATACCACGTCGATACTCAGATTATCCAGATGCCTATACACTATGAAATGTTATTGCATCTGTAGGCTCTTTAATCTCATTAGTAGCTGTCATCATAATAATATTTATCATCTGAGAGTCATTCTCAGCCAAACGTGAGGTTACACTAACTGAATTATCATCCACAAATATTGAGTGGCTTCACGGCTGTCCACCACCATATCACACATATGAAGAACCAACATTTGTTCAAGTTCCACAAAAAGGATAGGAATTGAACCCACATAAACCAGTTTCAAGCCAGCCATATAACCACTCTATCACCTTCTTATAAAATGTTAGTAAACCCATTACACCGCCTTGTCATGACGGAATAACGAGTGTAAACCTCGTACATTTTACATGGCTTACCCATCACAACTAGGCTTTCAAGACGCAGCCTCCCCAATCATAGAAGAACTTTTACACTTTCACGACCACACATTAATAATTGTATTTCTAATTAGCACATTAGTCCTCTACACTATCACAATTATGATATCAACAAAACTAACAAACACAAGCTCAATAGATGCCCAAGAGGTAGAAATAATCTGAACAGTCCTCCCAGCAATTATTATAATTGTAATTGCCCTCCCATCACTACGAATCCTATATTTAATAGACGAAATAGACGACCCCCATGTTACAATTAAATCAACAGGACATCAATGATATTGATCCTACGAGTTTTCGGATTATACCCCCCTCGCATTTGATGCATACATAACCCCCACAAATACATTAGAAATTGGCCAGTTCCGCCTCCTCGAAGTAGATAACCGCCTTGTAATTCCAACAGAATCCCCTATCCGCATATTAATTTCAGCCGATGACGTACTACACTCATGAACTGTCCCATCACTAGGGGTAAAAACCGATGCTACCCCAGGACGACTTAATCAAACAACCTTTGTTATTACGCGACCTGGAATCTATTATGGACAGTGTTCAGAAATCTGTGGTGCAAACCACAGCTTCATGCCTGTTGTAGTAGAATCAACCCCCCTTCAACACTTCGAAAAATGATCATTATTTATGTTAGAAACCACTTCACTGAATAGCCAACATGGCACGGCACCAGCCTTTTAAGCTGTTTTACGGTGCTCACCAAACACCTTCAGTGATATGCCACAGGTAAACCCCGCCCCATGATTCATAATTCTCTTTGCAACATGAATACTCCTACTAATAATTTTGACAAAAACAATCAAACACGAACCAACTAATTCAACCTGCTTAACCAAAAAACACACACATTATCCATCACCTTGAGCCTGACCATGATAATTAGCTTCTTTGACCAATTTATGAGCCCCACACTACTAGGCCTGCCCCTTATTATTCCAGCCATATTCACCCCGCTGTTACTCTTACTAACCCCTACAAAACAATGACTTAACAACCGGCTAACCACACTACAATCCTGAGCGCTCTTAAACATTACAAAACAACTCTTCATCCCAATTAATAATGCTGGACAAAAATGAGCCTTAATTTTAACTACACTAATAACATTTTTACTAACCATCAACCTGCTTGGACTACTACCCTATACATTTACCCCAACTACTCAACTATCATTGAATATGGCGCTTGCCGTACCAATATGATTATCTACCATCATTCTAGGCCTACGAACCCAGCCTTCTGCCGCACTTGGACATCTCCTCCCAGAAGGCACACCAACCCTACTTATTCCTCCACTCATTATTATTGAAACCATTAGCCTATTTATCCGCCCCTTAGCCCTCGGCGTACGACTTACAGCCAACTTGACAGCAGGTCATCTCCTAATGCAACTTATCTCTACAGCCGCACTAATATTAATGTCAATAACACCAATCCTAGCCACATTAACAGTCCTCGTACTACTACTACTTACCTTATTAGAAGTGGCCGTGGCTATAATCCAGGCATACGTATTTGTTCTCCTCCTCACCCTCTACCTACAAGAAAACACCTAATGACACACCAAGCCCACGCTTACCACATAGTAGACCCAAGTCCATGGCCTTTAACAGGTGCTATCGCAGCCCTTATATTAACCTCTGGCCTGGCAATATGATTTCACTTTAACTCTACAACAATTCTATGCCTTGCCCTTCCACTACTCATCCTAACTATATGTCAATGATGACGTGATATTATTCGCGAAGCCACATTTCAAGGTCACCATACCACTGTTGTACAAAAAGGCCTTCGCTACGGAATAGTCTTATTCATCATCTCTGAAATTTTCTTCTTCCTAGGATTTTTTTGAGCATTTTATCGCGCAAGCCTCGCACCAACCATTGAACTTGGAGAATGCTGACCCCCTACTGGCATCGCACCCCTTGACCCATTCGAAGTACCACTGCTCAATACAGCAGTACTTCTAGCATCTGGTGTAACTGTTACATGAGCCCATCACACCATTATAACAAATAATCGAAAAGAGGCCATTCACGCTCTTGCCCTAACTATCGCCCTCGGATTATATTTTACAGCCCTTCAAGCAATAGAATACCTTGAAGCACCTTTCACAATCTCAGATGGAATCTATGGCTCAACATTTTTTGTAGCCACAGGCTTCCACGGCCTACATGTTCTTATTGGCTCTACATTCCTAATCGTATGTTTAACCCGACAAACCCTCTACCATTATACATCTAAACATCATTTTGGTTTTGAAGCAGCTGCCTGATACTGACATTTCGTAGACGTAGTATGACTTTTCCTTTATGTATCAATCTATTGATGAGGCTCATACTCTTTTAGTATAACTAATACTAATGACTTCCACTCATTTCACCCCATTGCAACCCTAGGAAAGAGTAATGACCTTAATTACACTACTCGCTACTGCCACAATTGCCTTCATTTTACTAATACTAAGCTTCTGACTCCCACAAACCACCCCCAACACAGAAAAACTTTCACCTTACGAGTGCGGCTTCGACCCATTAGGTACTGCACGTCTACCATTTTCAATGCGCTTTTTTCTAGTAGCTATTCTATTTCTACTCTTCGATTTAGAAATTGCCCTCCTACTACCTATACCTTGAGCAAGCCAACTACTAACACCCTCAACATCTTTATTTATAGCAACAATTATCCTGGCCCTACTAACAGCCGGCCTTATCCACGAATGAATTCAAGGCGGACTAGAGTGGGCTGAATAAGAGGTTAGTCCAAATCAAGACTACTAGTTTCGACCTAGTAAATTATGAATAATTCATAACCCCTTTATAACCTTAATAAATTTTATCGTGTATGCAACATTCACAATAAGCTTAATAGGCCTTGCATTTCACCGCAACCACCTATTATCTGCCTTAATCTGCCTAGAAGGAATAATACTATCACTATTTATCGGTCTTGCACTATGACCCACACTAATATACTCCTCAATATCCTCCATCAACCCAATAGTTTTACTGACCTTATCAGCCTGTGAAGCAGGCACAGGCCTATATATTCTTGTAGCAACATCACGAAGTCACGGAAACGACTTAATGCAAAATATAAATATCTTACAGTGCTAAAAATTTTAATCCCAACACTTATACTACTCCCAACCACATGATTCATCCAAAGTAAATGACTCTGAACAACACTAACATTTTACACAACCACTATTGCACTAACAAGCTTAACATGATTTTATCACCCAACAATTACACCACAATTCATTACCAAATGAACAACCCTAGACCAAATCTCCAGCCCACTTATAATTTTGACATGTTGATTAACCCCCTTAATAATTATCGCAAGCCAAAATCACCTCCTTCCAACCCCAAAACCCCACCAACGCACTTACATCTCAATAATTATTACCCGACAAGCAACCCTCATCCTAGCATTTTCCACAACAGAATTTATTATATTCTACATTATATTTGAAGCCACACTAATCCCAACTCTAATTATTATCACACGCTGAGGCAACCAAATGGAGCGCTTAAACGCAGGCACATATTTTTTATTCTACACCCTGCTTGGATCTATACCCCTTCTAGTCGCAATTATAGCCCTCAGCTCTTTTACAGGTTCCTTATCAATAACTAACATAATACTTACCCGCCAAATTGAATCAACTACAAACAATATCTGATGAATAGCCTGCCTCCTAGCCTTCATAGTAAAAATACCCCTATACGGCTTACACTTGTGACTGCCAAAAGCTCACGTAGAAGCCCCAATTGCTGGATCAATAGTACTCGCCGCAATTCTTTTGAAGCTTGGGGGTTATGGCATCTTACGCATCTCCATCTTCCTCCCCCCAATTACCAAAGAACTCATTTACCCGTTCATAATTTTAAGCCTATGAGGCATTATTATAACTGGCTCAGTCTGCCTACGCCAATCTGACCTTAAATCACTAATCGCCTACTCATCAGTAAGCCATATAGCCCTGGTAATCTCAGCCACCCTAATCCAAACACCATGAGGCCTAACAGGAGCAAGTGTATTAATAATTGCTCATGGCCTGACCTCATCCATATTATTTTGCTTAGCCAATACAAACTATGAGCGTACACACACCCGAACAATAATTTTATCCCGTGGACTACAAATAATTTTACCCTTAATAGCCATATGATGATTACTTGCCAACCTCTCTAATATAGCCTTACCCCCCTATCCAAACTTACTAGGCGAACTCACAATCATCTCAGCATTATTTAACTGATCCTACTTAACCATTATGATAACCGGAACAGGAATTGTTATTACAGCCCTATATACACTTCACATATTCCTCACAACCCAACGAGGCCAAACACCAAAACACACCAACCTCCTCAACCCATCCCATACACGCGAACACCTTTTAATGACACTTCATCTCCTGCCATTAACCTTATTAATTCTAAACCCCGCCCTCATCTGAGGCCCTCATGCCTGTAAATATAGTTTAAAAAAACCATTAGATTGTGATTCTAAAATTAAAGAACAAACCCTTTTATTTACCAAGAGAAAATAACCTAGTAAAAACTGCTAACTTTGCCTACTGAAGCTAAATTCTTCAACTCTCTTTCTTTTAAAGGATAGTAATCATCCATTGGTCTTAGGCTCCAATACCCCTGGTGCAAATCCATGTAAAAGCAATGACCGCCCAAATCTTCACCTCAGTTATACTAATCTCAATTTTACTCCTACTAACCCCATTCTACTACCAACCTAAAATTTGTATACCAACAAACACAACACTAATAGTCAAATTAGCATTCCTAACAAACCTAATCCCATTAATAATTTTCCTCGCTCAAGGTATAGAAACCATTACCTTAGACTGAAATTGATTAAATACCGGCACCTTTGATATCAACATCGCCTTTAAATTCGACTACTACTCAATCCTATTTGTCCCAGTAGCATTATTCGTAACTTGATCAATTATGGAATTCTCCACCTGATATATACACCACAATCAACTAATTAACCTCTTTTTCAAGTATCTCCTCCTCTTTTTGTTAGCCATACTAATATTAGTTACAGCAAACAACCTATTCCAACTTTTTATTGGCTGAGAGGGGGTTGGAATTATATCCTTCCTTCTAATCGGGTGGTGATATTCACGAATAGATGCCAATACAGCTGCCCTACAGGCGATCATCTACAACCGCCTCGGTGACATTGGATTAATATTATCTATAGCCTGACTCGCCACAAATATAAATTCCTGAGAGTTACAACAAATTATAATCAACACACATACGGACATAACACTTCCTTTACTGGGTCTAATTCTAGCAGCCACCGGAAAATCTGCCCAATTTGGCCTCCATCCCTGACTACCAGCAGCAATAGAAGGCCCAACCCCTGTTTCAGCCTTACTACACTCCAGTACCATGGTTGTAGCCGGTATCTTCCTTCTAATTCGATTTAGCCCCTTAATTGAACAAAACCAAATAGCCTTATCAACATGCCTATGTCTAGGAGCACTAACAACATTATTTACAGCCCTTTGTGCTCTTACCCAACACGACATTAAAAAAATTGTAGCATTCTCCACATCTAGTCAACTAGGCTTAATGATAGTAACCATTGGACTTAATCAACCACAGCTAGCCTTCTTCCACATCTGTACCCACGCCTTCTTCAAGGCCATACTATTCCTATGTTCAGGTTCAATTATCCACAGCCTAAATGATGAACAAGACATTCGTAAGATGGGCTCAGTATATAAAACATTACCACTAACCACCTCATGCCTAATTATCGGTAGCATAGCCCTTACAGGAATACCATTCCTAACAGGCTTCTTCTCAAAAGACTCAATTATTGAAGCAATAAACACATCCTATACAAACGCATGAGCCCTTACAACCACCCTAATTGCTACAATGTTTACTACCATATACAGCTTACGCATTATTAAATTTGCCATAATAGGACAACCACGTCACCCTACAACTCTTCCCATGAGCGAAAATAATAAAGCACTAATAAACTCAATCAAACGACTAGCCTGAGGTAGCATTTTCGCAGGCTTATTAATTTCTACAAACATTATCCAACCGAAGACACAAAACATGACAATACCCCTCACACTAAAATTAACTGCCTTATTAGTCTTAGTCTTAGGCCTAATACTAGCCATAGACCTAACGAATATAACCAAATTCACCAAGAAATATTTTACATTTTCACTATCACTAGGCTTCTTCCCTACCCTAACTCACCGAACTGGACCAAATATTACATTGAAACTTAGCCAGACCCTTGCCACTAATATAGTTGACACAACTTGACTAGAGTCACTGGGCCCTCTGGGCTTGGCACACCAACAGCTGCTACCAATAAAAACCATCACAAACGTCCAACAAGGCATAATAAAAACCTACCTTGCAATCTTTTTTATTACCATCACAATTGCACTTATTTACCTGCTATAACAGCCACCCACGTGTCACCTCTAAAACAATAAACAAAGTTAATAATAATACCCAACCCAACACTAAAAGCATTATACCCCCAACAGAATACAACATTGAAACCCCACCCCAGTCATTATAAACCAACAAAAATTCACCAATACTACAATTTATATCAACACCCTCCACAACTAAACTACCCACTATCAACACAACCAAGTATCCAACCACATAACTAACTACTGTTCAATCTCCCCAAGCAACCGGATATGACTCCGAAGCCATGGCAGTAGAATATGCAAATACGACCAATATCCCCCCCAAATAAATCAAAAATAAAATTAATGATAAAAAAACAACACCAACTCACACAAGAACCAAACACCCAAACCCCGCTGCCACAACCAACCCAAATGCCGCATAATAAGGAGACGGATTGGATGCAACCCCTATTAAACCTAACACTACCCCAACTAGACCAAAAAACATGACATAAGACATAATTTTTACTTGGAATGCAACCAAAACTCTTAGTCCGAAAAACTACCGTTGTTGTTCAACTATAAAAACACATATGACACCAAACACACGCAAAACCCACCCTATTTTTAAAATTATTAACATCTCCTTTATTGATCTCCCTACCCCATCAAACCTCTCATATCAGTGAAACTACGGCTCACTACTCGGTATCTGCTTAATTATCCAAATTCTGACAGGCCTATTCCTGGCAATACATTACACAGCTGATACAATAATAGCCTTCTCTTCTATTGCCCACATTTGTCGCGACGTAAATTATGGTTGACTGCTGCGCAACATCCATGCCAACAGCGCATCCTTCTTCTTTATCTGTATTTATCTTCACATCGGCCGAGGAATCTACTATGGATCATTTATATTTAAAGAAACATGAAACATTGGAGTACTCCTTCTATTTCTAACTATAGCCACTGCATTCGTGGGCTATGTCCTTCCATGAGGACAAATATCATTTTGAGGAGCCACAGTTATTACTAACCTCCTATCCGCAGTCCCATATATTGGCAACAACCTTGTCCAATGAATCTGGGGGGGATTTGCTATCGACAATGCAACACTCACCCGATTCTTCACAATTCACTTCTTACTCCCTTTCTTAATTTCTGGAATTAGCATACTCCACCTATTATTCCTACACGAAACTGGCTCAAATAATCCAACAGGATTAAACTCAAACCAAGACAAAATCCCATTCCACCCATACTTCTCATATAAAGACCTACTCGGATTTATTTTAATATTATCAGCCCTGACCACCCTAACCCTTACATCCCCCAACCTCTTAGGAGACCCAGAAAATTTTACACCAGCAAACCCCTTAATAACCCCCCCTCACATTAAACCAGAATGATATTTTCTATTTGCCTACGCCATCCTTCGCTCAATCCCAAACAAACTAGGCGGAGTCTTAGCCCTATTATTCTCAATTATAATTTTAATATTCATCCCACTTCTTCACACCGCCAAACAACGCAGTATAATATTCCGCCCCCTCTCCCAAACACTTTTCTGATTTATTGTAGCCAATACCCTAATATTAACTTGAATTGGAGGTCAACCTGTAGAAGAACCATTTATCATAGTTGGCCAAACCGCCTCCACGCTATACTTCATATTATTTACTATACTACTCCCAATAGCAGGACACCTTGAAAACAAACTCCTAATACTATGTTTAAGTAGCTTAAATTCAAAGCACCAACCTTGTAAGCTGGTAATTAGAGGACACAATCCTTTCTTAAACGCGCCAGGCTCTGCTTCATACACTTACACTCGAAAAGAGGGAGCTTCAATCCCTACCACTGGCTTCCAAAGCCAAAATCCTAATTGGACTACTTTACGCAAATTACTGTAACTTACACATTGCTATGTATATATGTGCATTCATTTATTTTCCATACGAATATTATTTAGTAATGTACGTGCGTGATCGTGTACACGTTGGCGGGAAACCAGCAACACTTCCTCCATGGATTAATCAAGCGAAATCTAAAGACTAATATTGTAGAGTGTCACTCATTTAGCGATCAACAGATGGTATATGCTTTTCGCAATCGTGATTGTAGAGTTATTTTCTTTCATTGACTCAACAGGGGGTTGATGCTTGAATACTAATTGTCCGTGATCGCGGCATCTCTTTGGTATCCGGCGCCTCTGGTATTTTTTTTTGGGGTCCTTCAACCAACATTTCAAGAGTGGTTGTCCCCACTTGAATCTAAAATGTGAACATGACACTGCTTAAACTGTTAGTCCACAAGATAACACACTAACGGATATACAGTCAATGCATGCCGGACATGAAACACATATAATCATCCCACAAGATCATGGATCGTTATGGTCTAGTAATCCTTATATAATCCTTTTATGGTAAATAATGAATGCTTTACGGACAAGCATTAATATTCCCCAGTATTTAACTTATAATCCTCAATGCATTTCTCGTGTGGTAAATAATGAATGTTTTATGGACAAGCACTAATATTCCCCAACAATGTATTGAGATTTCCCCCTCCCCGCCACTTACCATAACCTATAACGATTTTCTCGTACCCCCCCTACCCCCCCATATAATGCCTTCACCTCATCGAACCCCCTAATTACGAGCGCTAGACAATATACTTTAACGGAGAGCAGGTCTTCACCATAGTAAACTTTAATTATATATTATAAATTTATTTATAGTCACACAATAACATTTATATGTTATAAAAATACATAACATAAATATACTAATACATGCATATATCCCACAAACTTTTAC